TAGCTTGGAAGGCTAAGGGTTATAGTCGACGTTTATTCATCATTTTTATTTAACGTCTCTAATTCAAAACCGAACGTGAAACTTTTGTTTCATTCGGCTCCTTTACGGAAGAAATTCAGAAATATGGAAGACGTGAAAAAAAAAAATTAACCCATAACATCTATGTCAGCCTTTCTGTATGAATACATTTAAAACGCCTTGCTTTTTAGATGATCCCTATAGAAGAGGAGTATTTTTACAATCCGTTTTTTTTTTCTAGTTACTTCGTTCTCTATTTCTATTTGAAAGAATCTTTAGGAAAAGAATAAAATTTCCATCGAGCTAAAAAAAATATGTCGATGTCTCTAGTAAACTAGAGTAATCGTTTAATAGCTATTTTGCTTCAATCTCTCCTATACAAAAAAAAATGGAAGATTTAGTTACGATTAGAAAAAAAAATTTCTATAACTTTCCCCATGGATCCTTTACTTAATACTCAAAAAAATTGGGATTTTTTATCCAATTCAAAAAAAAAACTTATGTTTCATAATTATAGAATTCAATTTGTCAATTTAGAATTGATTCTTCTCGGATACAAATTACGATAATTTATATTATTCCTCGAGTTGTTCGTTGAGAGGAAGAAAGGATTAAACAAACCCCTTTAAGTAAGAAATAAAGTTTTTGATCGGGATATGAATCAAACGAGGGATCCCTTAACTTTTAAGGGGTCCGTAGAACGAATCGCACTTTTACCACTAAACTATACCCGCTGCTCCAATGCTATTATTGCATATAAATGGACCTTTTGTCGAACCAGGGAATCAGTCATAATAAAATAAAAATAGGAGCATACGTTTATACTAATTAGAGTGTTGACATGTTTCGTAAGGGGACCGACCGGACCTCCTAATCAAATTAAAAAAAGGGGGGCTAATCTCATTTTTTTTATTTTGTTTTTGATGAAGCTGAAGGTGTTTTGTTTTAACAAATACATCTCGAAAAAACTACTTAATCCATAATATAAAAATGCATTGTGCAAGAATCCATAGCTTCCATTCTTTTTTTTTTTAGATACGTTACCGAAAAAAAAGAGTAAAAAAACGAAATGTCATTTTGATCTTATATCATTTATCATTTTAGTTTTCTATTCATAGAGATCAAAAAGTCTTTTTTTTTTTTTATGTTTGATCATGTTTAAATAACAGGTATTTCATTTTTTTTTTCAAATCAAATACATTCAAAAAAATCATTGTTATCCAGGATTCATGCGAACAGCCCCAGAGCCCGGCAGGGCACTGGCCGGGCTCTGGCTGTATCAAAAGAAACTACAAAAAAAAAAATGGAATGGGAATAAATAGAAATATGATATTCTATATATAGAATATATATATAAATGAATAGAATATGAATAATAATAATATATATATATGTAATGTTCTATTATTATAATAATGAATAGAAATCAAATCCATTACAAATAAAATCGAAAAAAAAAGAGAGAGATAAGATATAAATAAAAAAGTCTTTTTTCAAGCCCTACTTTTTGTTTTGTTTGTTTATGCAATGTAACATAAACATAATATAGATATATATATATATATTTCAATTGGGGAGAGATGGCTGAGTGGACTAAAGCGTCGGATTGCTAATCCGTTGTACGAATTTTTGTACCGAGGGTTCGAATCCCTCTCTTTCCGTTTCCGTCCATGATTTGGTATTTTTTCTTTTGAACTTATGGAGCTTCCTTTGTTTGTTTTCTTTTTTTTTTCTATTTACCACTGAAAGATGTACAATAGAGAAAATCCTAAAAATTTTTCAAAATCTAGCACAAGCAAGGAAAACATAGAAAACTTCAAATATTTTTTTTATTCTTCACGTCCTGGATTACGTCCTGGATCGTTAGATAAGAATCCGAAGATGAAAAGAGAAACAAAGAAGATCACTATCGTGTAAACAAATAGTTTTAGAGTAAGCATTACAAAATCTCCAAGATAAAAAAAAAAAAAACCGACAGAGAAAGAGAAAAGAGAATGGATTCTCTTATATAACACATTATGTTTCTTTTGATACAAAGTTTCTAAGAAATGAAGTGATTTCAAGTAAATAGAAAAAAATTCGGAAATTGCTTTCTTTGTAGGAAGAGCCGAGCCCTTTATTACTATTACCAATATTTGTATTACAAAAGATTTTCTTTCATATCCACAACCCAGGTACTGGTGGTGGACTCAAATCTAATACAAATCTAAAAATAGAAGGATTTCTCAGTGGAAAAAACGTAAGAATGAGGGAATAATGAGATGGTCCAGATTTTTTTTGTCTATCCAAAAATTTCAATATTTGAATCGAGGATTCACACTGTAAGACTTATCTGATCTTTTAAATTATTAAAATGTTAGAATTTTTGTTTTCGAATAAATTCCGAATTTTTTTAGGACATTTATTCAAATTCAAGATCTCATCGAAAACTTACAGCAGCTTGCCAAACAAAAGCTAAAAGAAAAAAGAATAGAGGTATTACTGGCATAATATCCACAATTGGATTCAAAAAAGCATAGGCTTCAGGTAATTTCGCCAAGAAAAAACCACTTGAATAAAGGGCGGAGTGAATACAAATACAGACCAAACTAAAGAGATTAAGCATAACAAACATTTTGTTCTTTAAGAAAAGAATTTTTTTTTTATTATTACAATCTTTATTGTATATTATTGTATATATATGTCTAATTTATATTAGAATATATTAAGAATTCTATATATACATAATTAATATAGATTTATATTCTAATATTCTATTCTAATAATATTAATATAGATCTAATGATATTAATATAGAGTATAATATTAGAATTAAAAAAATATATTCTACTAAAATATAGAATAATATATATATATAAATTTGAAATAAAATAATTAATATAATACTAAAAATCAGTATTTTAGTATTAATATATCTATTAATTATAGATAATAATCAATATTATTATTATTTAATAAATTATTAAAACTAAAAAAAAATCAAATACAATCAGACCCTCCAAAATCCTTATTTAATTTGAACTTATCTAGTTCAAAATCTTTCCAGTCTGACAAAAAAAAGAAGAAATGAGACTTTCTTACAATATCTTAATTGAATTCTATGTAATGATCAATAATTTCAGTTTGATTCTATATCTACGCATATCAAACTCGTAGCAACAATTTATTCTATGGATTTCTTGAGGTGGAATTGACGAACAACCAATACCAATAATAGTGTTTATTAATGTCGAATCAAAAATGGGGCGTGGCCAAGCGGTAAGGCAACGGGTTTTGGTCCCGCTATTCGGAGGTTCGAATCCTCCCGTCCCAGAGCATATCCATTCATGATGTATATACTATTTGAATACAAATAGTATCTCAGGATAAAAAAAAATGAACCCCCTTTTTTTACCATTCGTCTCTAATCTAAATCGAGTCGCTTTTGAATCCACATCTTCAAAGTCGATTATTTTTTTTTGTAATCACTATGGATAATCTTATAATAAATATATATATATATGAAACAATATATGGATATATATTAATTTAATATATTAATTAAAATGCTTCTTTTTTCATATATATTTCTCTTTTATTTTATATATATATGTATTTGATTTTCTTTCTAATATAGAATATATACATATATATTAATATATATTTGAATTGAATAAATTCATTTTCTTTTTTTTTTTTTTCTATTTTACAAAAACAAACTATCAAATCGAATAGAAAATTTATTCATACAATATCGATTTAATTTGAGTTTTTTTTACTTCTTTACTTTAGATTTCGAAATTGTCCATTCATATAGAAGGAAAACCTAGAAGTAAAAAGGATAGATTATTATGTATCGATTGAATCAATGACTATTCACGATTTCATAATTGAATCAATTACATACCGGATCCAAACTAAAGGGAATGTTATGGTAAAACTTCGTTTGAAACGATGTGGTAAAAAGCAACGTGCGACTTGAAAGACATGATTAGATTAGCTGTGGATTCTTACATCCGCTATTTTTTTCTAGTATATAGAAATGGAGTGCTCTTGGCTCGACATCGTTTGTTCTGTTCCACTAGAACTCATTGTTTGGGGGACGGGAGAGGGGTTGATGATGTAAATAGTACACGATGGAGCTCGAGTTGATTCATTTCTCAGGGGCAAGTATCTAAGGTTAGTGAAAATTAATAAGTTAGAACAACTTTGTAAGTATATTTTTGATAGAGAAATCGAAAAGATCCAATTTGAGCAAGGTTAAAGAAAAAGTTAAATTTGTTGGAATTGGTAAAACTATTTCGATCAAAAGTGTATCGCGGGAATCAACCCTCTATTTGTATGATTAGTTGAGAGAAAGAAAAAGAAATGGTATGTTGCTGCCATTTTGGAAACGATTAAGGATCCCCGAAGTAATGTCTAAACCTAATGATTCAAGGAAAAGCTAAAAGATCCTGGAACAAGTAAATACCATTTTCAAATTGTCTCAACAATTCCATTAGAATAACCATTCTATTAGAATGAATAAAAACATGGATTCTAAATAAGACGGGCAAGAAAAGGGGGTAGAGGCCGCTCAATAAATGAAATACCTAAGGTTTTTGTTTTCCTTTAAGTTATTTGAGAGTTATCCAATTTGAGTTATGAGGTTGCGAATACAAGGAGTTATTTTTTTTTTTTTTTAGAAACAAAAAAGAGAATAAGAAAAAAACTTAAATCACAGTCTAATTGATTTCATGATTTTATTGATCTATTTGACATAATAATTTTATACATAGACATAATTTTTGAATTTTCTCGAGCCGTACGAGGAGAAAACTTCTTATACGTTTCTATGGGGGGGTGTATTTTTCATCTATATCTATCCCAATGAGCCATTTATCGAATCGTTGCAATTGATGTTCGATCCCGAAGAGAGGGAAGAGATCTTCGGAAAGTGGGTTTTTATGATCCAATAAAGAATAAAACCTATTTAAATATTCCTGTTATTCTATATTTCCTTGAACAGGGCGCTCAACCTACAGGAACTGTTCAGGATATTTCAAAAAGGGCAGGTGTTTTTTTGGAGCTTTCCCCTACTCAACAAACGAAATTCAATTAATGAAATTAAAAGGAAGGAGGGTGTGGATGACTTGTATATAGATTTATAGAACTCTTTTCTTTTTTATCCCCCCTCCCGCTCTCCATACCTAATTTTATATTTCTTATTGTTGACATAAAATGATGTTTTGGATAGCCACAAAAATGGATTTTTATCGGTCTTCAATTCAAAATGAAAAAAAAATGGATAGAGATAGAAGATATAGGAAAAGGCAAATGAATACTGACTAAATGAAGTAATTGGGTCTATAAATCCATTACCCCCAATGAGGTGATTTTTTTTTATTATATAAATATTATTATATAAAAGAGATTTCTTATTATTATATAAAAGAGAAGAGAATTAATAAAATTGTATTCTAGATTATATTATCTATATTATATCTTTTTCTTATTTATTTGATTTTTTTTATTATATTTTTCAATATATTATTGAATTTAAATATTCGAATTTCTATTAGATTAGAATACGTTTTCTATAAAAAAGGGAAAAATAATCGAATTGAAAAAGAATTCCAGCACATATAGTGACATATATAGTGAAATAATACTCCAGGTTCTCACGAAAAAAAAAGAATCATTTTTTTTATACCACTCGCTCGTTATTATTATCAGTTACCAATCCTAGTGATTGGATTTATATACTTTTTTTGATAGTAAACAAATGAGATATAATATAAAAGATATTCCATTTTAATGTTTAATGATTTTTCATCGAATGACTATTCATCTATTGTATTTTAATGTTAATAGAGGAAAAAAACTCTATGGAAAAATGGTGGTTCAATTCTATGTTGTTTAATAGGCAGTTAGAATACGGGTGTGGGCTAAGTAAATCAATGGATAGTTTTGGTCCTATTGAAAATACCAGTGTAAGTGAAGACCCAATTTTTATTGATATGGAAAAAAACTTTCCTAGCTGGAATGATAGTGACAATTCTAGTTACAGTAATGTTGATTATTTAGTCGGTGTCAGGAACATCCGGAATTTCCTATCTGATAAAATTCTTTTAGTTAGGGATAACAATAGCAAGAGGAACAGTTATTCCATATATTTGGATATTGAAAATCAAATTTTGGAGATTGACAATGATCATTCTTTTCTAAGTGAACCAGAAAGTTTTTTTTATAGTTATAAGAATTCTAGCTATCTGAATAATGTCTCTAAGAGACATCATGATCATTACGTGTATGATACTAAATCTAGTTGGAATAATGACATTCATAGTTGCATTGAGAGTTTTCTTCGTTCTCAAATCTGTATTGGTAGTCACATTTTAGGTGAGAGTGATAAATACAATGACAGTCACTTTTATAATTACATTTGTAGTAAGGGCGGAAATAGTAGTGAAAGCGAGAGTTCTAGTATAATAACTATCACAAATGATATAAATGATAATTATTTAACTAGAAGAGAGAGTTCTAATGATCTCGATGAAACTCAAAAATACAAGCATTTATGGATTGAATGCGAAAATTGTTATGGATTAAATTATAAGAAATTTTTTAAATCAAAAATGAATATTTGTGAACACTGTGGATATCATTTGAAAATGAGCAGTTCAGATAGAATCGAACTTTCGATTGATCCAGGTACTTGGAATCCTATGGATGAAGACATGGTCTCTCTGGATCCCATTGAATTTCATTCGGAAGAGGAACCTTATAAGGATCGTATGGATTCTTATCAAAGAAAGACAGGATTAACTGAGGCTGTTCAAACAGGCACAGGTCAACTAAACGGTATTCCTGTAGCAATTGGGATCATGGATTTTGAGTTTATGGGGGGTAGTATGGGATCCGTAGTAGGTGAGAAAATCACCCGTTTGGTCGAATATGCTGCTAATCAACTTTTACCTCTTATTCTAGTATGTGCGTCCGGAGGAGCACGTATGCAAGAAGGAAGTCTGAGCTTGATGCAAATGGCTAAAATATCTTCTGCTTTATATGATTATCAAACAAATAAAAGGTTATTCTATGTATCCATCCTTACATCTCCTACTACTGGTGGGGTGACAGCTAGTTTTGGCATGTTGGGGGATATCATTATTGCCGAACCCAATGCTTACATTGCATTTGCGGGTAAAAGAGTAATTGAACAAACGTTGAATAAGACAGTACCCGAAGGTTCACAAGCAGCTGAATATTTATTCCATAAGGGCTTATTTGATTCAATCGTACCGCGTAATCCTTTAAAGGGGGTTTTAAGTGAGTTATTTCAGCTCCATGCTTTCTTGCCTTTGACTCAAAATTAAAAATCTAGCAGAACCGAAAAGATTTTTTTATTCTTTTTTTTTAATTCCAAATAAAAGAAATTAAAAGGTGTATTATCATACATATGTTTCTTGGAGAAATAGAAGGCGAAATCAATCCAGTTATTTAGTTCTACGTTTTACATTCCTTATGTTTATAATTATATATTATAATCATATATATATATATATAATTTATATAATTAATTAAATAGAATCTAATTCTATATATAGAATTAGATTCTATTTGCACTTTTGATTCCATTTTTTATTAATTTATTTCTTATTTATTATATTTTATACTCAATATACTCATTTATACTCATTATATAGACTGAATATATATAGAATATATATGGAATATATTCTATATATATTCACTTAGCTATACTTAGTATAATTTATCAAAATATACTTATCGAAAAAAGTTATCCATTGAGTCATACTAAGTATATTTGAATTCTAGTGATTATAGACTATCTTTATAACAATATAAGAAAAAAAAATGAAATATATATATATAACAGGTACAAATATTAAATCGAGGTACCCATTCTATGATAAACTTACCCTCCATTTTTGTGCCTTTAGTGGGCCTAGTATTTCCGGCAATTGCAATGGCTTCTTTATTTCTTTATGTTCAAAAGAACAAGATTTTTTAGATACGGACAGTAGGCACAAATCAGATATATTTTTTTTTTTAGATCTGGAAGCAATTCGATGAATTACTCCTAAAGGTTTACTGCTAGTTGATGAGAGTTACTTCGGAAACAAAGAAAAGTAAAGTCAAATTCATTTGCTTGGGTTTTTTATTCTCCCAATTCCAATAAAACAGAACTGGATCTAATATGAGTTGGCGATCAGAACGTATATGGGTAGAACTTATAGCTGGGTCTCGAAAAACAAGTAATTTCTGCTGGGCCTTTATCCTTTTTTTAGGTTCATTAGGGTTCTTATTGGTTGGAACTTCCAGTTATCTTGGTAGGAATTTGTTATCTTTATTTCCGTCTCAGCAAATTCTTTTTTTTCCACAAGGAATCGTGATGTCTTTCTATGGAATCGCGGGTCTCTTTATTAGTTCTTATTTGTGGTGTACAATTTGGTGGAATGTGGGTAGTGGTTATGATCGATTCGATAAAAAAGCGGGAATAGTGTGTATTTTTCGTTGGGGATTTCCCGGAAAAAATCGTCGTATTTTTCTCCGATTCCTTATGAAAGACATTCAGTCCATCAGAATAGAAGTTAAAGAGGGTATTTATACTCGTCGTATCCTTTATATGGAAATCATAGGACAGGGGGCCATTCCCTTGACTCGTATTGACGAGAATTTGACTTCACGAGAAATTGAACAAAAAGCTGCAGAATTGGCCTATTTCTTGCGTGTACCAATTGAAGTACTTTGAAAAAAAAAGAAATGAACTGAAAAAAAGAATGCTTCCTTAGGGAAAATCTCTTTTTTTCGAAATTTTTCTATTTTGTTTTGATAGAAGGGGCCTTCTTTGGTTTCGAAATCCGACGACTAATATTCATTACGCGAAGTGCTCCTCCGTGTATTCATCAAAAGGGGTAATTGCTTCGAATCTTAGCAATTGATATTTTTTGAAACAATATATTTTTTTCTTCATTCAAAAATTGGCAGTGGATTCTTTCGATTTTTTAGTCTATTTCTGTATTCTTTCTAATTAGTCTATTTCTGTATTCTTTCTAAATTCAAGGACTAACTCCTGAATTGAAAATAAAAAGACGCGGGAATAGATTATAGATTTTCTATGACTTGTAATAGAACTTATGCTTGATAGAAACATTATTATCATCCTATAGAGTTGACGAATGAGATGAAGCTGAGTTCATTAAATAAAGACGAAAAATGGCAAAAAAGAAAGAATTCATTCCGTTTCTATATCTTACACCTATAGTCTTTTTGCCCTGGTGCATCTCTTTCACATTTAAGAAAAGTCTGGAATCTTGGGTTACTAATTGGTGGAATACTAGGCAATCCGAAATTTTCTTGAATGATATTCAAGAAAAGAATATTCTAAAAAAATTAATAGAATTCAAGGAACTGTTCCTCTTGGATGAAATGCTAAAGGAATACCCGGAAACACGTCTACAAAATCTTCGTACCGAAATCCACAAAGAAACCATCCAATTGATCAAGACGTACAACGAAGATCGTATCCATGCGATTTTGCACTTCTCGACAAACATACTCTGTTTCGTTATTCTAAGTGGTTATTCCAGTCTAGGTAATCAAGAACTTATTATTCTTAACTCGTGGGTTCAAGAATTCCTATATAACTTAAGTGACACAATAAAAGCTTTTTCTATTCTTTTATTAACTGATTTATGTATAGGATTCCATTCGACCCATGGTTGGGAACTAATGATTGGTTCTGTCTATAAAGATTTTGGATTTGCTCAGAATGATCAAATTATATCTGGTCTTGTTTCCACTTTTCCAGTCATTTTAGATACAATTTTAAAATATTGGATTTTCCGTTATTTAAATCGCGTATCTCCGTCACTTGTAGTGATTTATCATTCAATGAATGACTGAAAAAAAGATCCACTGATCAAATTTGAAAGTTTGTTATTTTGAATTTTGTACAAAAGCTAAACAACATTCAAATCTTTTTCTTTCTAGCCACCCAAGGGATTCTTCCCATATTCCAGGAAAATCTTTTCAGTAAATAGCAGAATCATGGATAGGGAACTATGCCAGTGACCTACCAAATTTTATTGTAGAAATTTTCAGGATCAATGATTGGACCATGCAAACTAGAAATGCCTTTTCTTGGATAAAGGAAGAGATTACTCGATCCATTTCCGTATCGCTCATGATATATATAATAACTCGAGCACCCATTTCAAATGCATATCCCATTTTTGCACAGCAGGGATATGAAAATCCGCGAGAAGCAACTGGTCGTATTGTATGTGCCAATTGCCATTTGGCTAATAAGCCCGTGGATATTGAAGTTCCACAAACGGTACTTCCCGATACTGTATTTGAAGCAGTTGTTCGAATTCCTTATGATATGCAAGTGAAACAAGTTCTTGCTAATGGTAAAAAGGGGGCTTTGAATGTGGGGGCTGTTCTTATTTTACCGGAGGGCTTTGAATTGGCCCCCCCCGATCGTATTTCGCCTGAGATTAAAGAAAAGCTAGGTAATCTCTCTTTTCAAAGCTATCGTCCCACAAAAAAAAATATTCTTGTGGTAGGCCCTGTTCCCGGTCAGAAATATAGTGAAATCACCTTTCCTATCCTTTCCCCCAATCCTGCTACTGAGAGAGATGTTCACTTCTTAAAATATCCTATATATGTAGGCGGGAACAGGGGGAGGGGTCAAATTTATCCCGACGGGAGCAAGAGTAATAATAATGTGTATAATGCTACAGCAGCGGGGATAGTCAAAAAAATCATACGAAAAGAAAAGGGGGGATACGAAATAACTATAGTGGATGCATCGGATGGACGTGAAGTGATTGATATTATACCTCCAGGACCAGAACTTCTTGTTTCAGAGGGTGAATCTATCAAACTTGATCAACCATTAACGAGTAATCCTAATGTGGGTGGATTTGGTCAGGGGGATGCAGAAATAGTACTTCAAGATCCGTTACGTGTCCAAGGTCTCTTGTTCTTCTTGGCATCCATTATTTTGGCACAAATCTTTTTGGTTCTTAAAAAGAAACAATTTGAGAAGGTGCAATTGTCCGAGATGAATTTCTAATTTCTAGGTCCGCGAACAACATATTAAGCAGGTAAAAAGAACTAAATTTTAGTTGATAAATTCCGTAATTCTATTCTGTATAATCAAAAATTTATGAAAAAGGACCTTTGATTCTTTCGAGTCTTTTTCTACCATATTTAGAGAATTCCTTGTACTGCAGTACTAGTCAGTCATAGTATATATATTGCGAAGAAGACTATTTGACTTTTTTTTTTTTCAACCCCAATAAATTAGAGCAGTATGATTATGTCACTGTTTTCAGATTTCAATGTCCTAGAATAGAAAACAATTACTAGTTCTTTATTGTTGTAATATAAGAAAATTCGACTCGATACTAAACAAAAAAGAATAGGCGGAGAATATTAAGCACAGTAGAAATCGAAATAGGGAAAACGGGATTCTAGGAGGGATTATTTATCTTTTCTCCTAGAGTCCGATTGTTTTTTGCTTGTATCGAAATAGAAATATTTTTCAATATATTTATAGAATAATACTTCTTGATCCCCTTCCTTAAAGAATCCTATTCTTAGCTTTGTTTCAATTTTTTAAAACTTCGAGCAGAACCCTTATGAGATATAATATTATATTATTGCATATAGTAGAATACGTTACGTAGTGGACAAACAAAAAAAGGGGGGGTTTATTGACCAAATACAACTTCTTCAATTAACTTGTTTAGAATAGAAAAAGAAAGAATTCAATCATGATTCGATACTATTCGATACTAAAATCGATTTAGAATAAGATTCTATTAGTATAGTATAGAAAAGGTTCGGTTCACATGATATTTGCTCGATAGAAAAGTAAAGATAGAATAGAATTAAGAATATATTACAATAGAATTTTTCCAATATAATATAACATAATTTATATTATTTCTATTGCGGTACCCCGAAAAAGTAAATCAAGTGATTCCCTTTATTCCTTCTTTTTTTTTTTTTTTACTTTTCTTTCAACTTAAAAGAAATAGGATCGACAGATATTTTCCTCTAGATAATCTTTTTTGAATCAATAAATGAAGTTCATTTTTAAAAAGAAAAATAAAAATGAAATGGACTTTTTTGAAACATCGAAAAAAGTTATCCATTGAGTCATTTATACGAATAAGAAAGATTATTCTTATTAAGAACTCAACGGGACCCCCTCGAATTCATCAAAAAAAGAGTGGATCCCCGTTGAGTTCTTCTTACACGTTCATTTTGAAAACTCAATTCATACGATTACTACAGGGATGAGCCCAATCCGGAATATGAACCATAAAAGAAAATACCAATTAAACCGATCACAGGAATACCAGTTACAGTACCTATTATCCAAAGGGGAATCCTTCCAGTAGTATCGGCCATTTATCCCACTTTCCTCCACATTTGATCACGTAGTCATACTAGAGACATAAACAGTCATAGATAATTATGAA